TAGATAGATATAGGATCTATGGGGCAATTACTTAGAAGTACGTTTTGTGAAACAGCCCTTCCTATCTGGTAGAAAAGGATCCCATGATCCTGAACCGATCTTACCTGAGATCGCAAATCCCAAGTTTGTCTATGAAGAACAGATCTAATTATATTAGTGTCTATAATGGATTTTTTTTGTATAATACTAATCGATAGGGCTTCATTGGTAAGTGCTACAAGATCTCGTACATTGGAACCCATCGTTGTGGACCCGAATCCATTAGTATGAAACATTTTCTTTTCCAAGTGAAATCCCCTAGTATATGAAAGAGTGAAAAAGTGTTTTCGTTGTTGTGGAATAAGAAGTCTTCGTATCTTAATGCATGTATTTAATTTATTCGGAGCTATTAGAGATGGATCTACTTTTTGGGGAATATGACTCGAAGCAATAACAAGAAGATTTCTAGTGGAACATCTTTCATAATCCCTGGAGAGATAGTTCACTAAAAGACCGAGGGACAAGTAATTCGACTCATTCACATCCAGATCATGAATGTTTGGAATCCATATTATGCAAGGAGACATTGCTTTTGCTAATTCGAATTGAAAGGTGATATAAAATCGGTCTATTTCCGGCATCATATCCATAGTTAGCGTATTCATCATAGTTAGAAGCTCCAGCTCCATATCAAGGTCACGGTCACTATCGTCACTATCATCAATATCGTCACTATCGTCACTATCATCAATAAGAAAACCCTTAGGCTTGTTATCCAGGAACTTGTTCAGAAATACTGTAATGAAAGGAACATAGGAGTTTGTCGCTAGGTATTTGACCAAATAGGATCGTCCAGTTCCTATAGAACCTATCACTAAAATACCCCTAGGGGGGGGTAGGGCTAAGCGGAGCGAAAAGGGTTTTCCATGAGATGGGAAATGAAAACTATTAGCCCCCCAAAGGGTTTGTGAATAAGTAATTGTCTGATAATTAGCAAGGAATATCTGTCTTTCTGCTAAACAGGATGTATTGAACTCATAAATCATTAGATACTTTTTATGAATGTCAACTAAGTATCGTAAGTAAATTACTCCTGGTTGTTCAATCATTTGATAACCAGAGTTATTCTTTGATAAATAATCACTATGAGTCAGACTCAATAGAATTTGATCAATCCTTTTTTCTGTCATTAAGGTAGAAAACTGAACCAAGAATTCTCTTTCTTTATCATCAATCGAATCGCTGTTCGAGACCCAGGATTCTATTTTATCATCAATCCAATCACCATTCACATTTTTTATTTTTCTTATAAAGGAATAGATTGCTTTACTTGTATGACTTACATGTCTCGTATTTCTCGAAAAAGCGATTCGATTGATGGGATTTGGTATGATACTTATGAGATCGATGAGATTCAAATATTTCTTCTTAGAACGTATTGATTTGACCCCATAAGTGGGACCACCACCCCATAGCATGTTGCCACCAAAAGCAAAACGCCGTATTTCTTCTAGAGAATCTCCTAATTGTTCCAGAGCAACTAGAAAGAGATTCTTTAACCAGAAATAATTCAGTTCAGATGTAGGATACCTATCCAGAAGTTTTCGCAACTCAATCATGTATGATGGAATCATCAAAGATTTGACCTTTTCGAACTCTGCCTGTAACTCACTATAGACTCGCGAAACAAAGAGAAGATGTGTACGAACGAGATATCCAGCAACAAGAAGAAGGAAAAGGATTGAATAGAGGAACTCCTGAACATTTAGCGATCTCAGATGTGTCGATATCGATAGTAACTCATTATTTCGATGAATAATTTCTTTGGACAGAAGAAGATTATGTAAACAATTACTCGGAATCTCACTTATCAGATTCCATATCTCACTTATCAGATTCCATTGTGGAAGACACAATGGAATCTGACGAATTCGCCATGATATATCTGACCCATGCATAATATCATGAAAAATGGATACAAATTTTTGGCTGCTACTTAGTATTGACAATAAGTCTGAAAAAGTATCTAAAAATATGAAATTTAGATATTTGTACCCTGTCGAGGTAAGGAACCATGGTATATATGTTTGGAATAGATTCCATTTGGAGAGAGTTGAAAAAGCACTATCTTGTTGAAAGGTTCTATACATCTGCCTTTTCTCAAGGCATTTTTTTAGACAAGGACTCCATTTTTTCCTCTTTTCGGATGGTAAATATTTCTCAGAACATGGAGTGTGAATCAAACCCATGTTTGAATTGAAATTGAGATATCGATGCAAGTTCTTCCCTTCTGAATCAGGTAGATTCATATCTGAAAGAGGTTGACAATAAGTTCTTTCAAAATGGACTATTTGTCCCTCTGTTAGAGGTGTTCCAGAAATGTCTGCGATCGAGTAAATAGCTCCATGAACGAATGGATCGTATCGAATTGGAAAATGGAAAGATTTGTACAAGTTATACCCTTCGTTGCCACTTTGCGGAAAATCGTTAGGTATCAATATGTTAGATACCTGTGACTCAA